AACTTGGAATCGATTCACAATAATTCTTAAATTTTTCATAGAAAAAAATAAGGATTCGAGTCGTGATTAATTATTTGATATTTCAGTATGTATACGTACGTATACAGGGTCATCTTTTCTGTAGTTTCGATAGAAGGATTCGATTCCTCTACCAATGCAGTCAACTCCATTTGTTAGAACAGCTTCCATTGAGTCTCTGCACCTATCCTTTTTTGATTCTCGCTTTCTGAACCCTTGTTTTCTGAACACAGGATTTGGCTCAGGATTGCCCATTTTTAATTCCAGGGTTTCTCTGAATTTGGAAGTTACCACTTAGTAGGTTTCCATACCAAGGCTCAATCCAATCAAGTCCGTAGCGTCTACCAATTTCGCCATATCCCCCTTATGAGGCCGAGATCTCATTGTGATCCCCCCCTCTTATGTTGGAACCCTTGAATTCATTAGATACTGATTCCTATATCGAAAAAGTGTCTGCTCCTATTTCTTACCCATCTTCTTTCATCTCTATCGGTGGGCCAGTATTTGGTCCAATCGGAAATGATTCTATCATTGATGTATCTGCAATTCAATATGGATGGATATATCCCACATATACATGTCTCTCTCCCTCTCATTTTTCCCGCGCGATTGGGAATACTGGAACGGTCGATATTCATTCTTCTTTTTTTTTCGTCCTATCTCCTCCCTTTCCGAATGAAACCAGAGGAATGTCTCATTATGATCTGAATTGCATTCTTATCTTATCCTTTCCTTAGGACCGATCCGCTCTAATCTAATAGAATTTAGAATTAATAGAATCTGCTATAACTAATATGGATATAGTTATATATAATTATTTCAAATGTAATATTTTGCATTTAAAGAAAAAAAATTCGAAATCAAATAAATAGAAATTTCTAATAATAAAATTTCTAATCTAATAATAATAGAAAATATAATAAGAATTAATAGAATGATAATATAAATCACTCGAATTTTCAATAAAAATTCTATATAGTTATAGTTATATTATAATATATAAGAATATTCTTATGATATTAATTAATCATTTTTAATGGAATAGAATTCGATTCTTCATTCTATTAATATTAATTATTAATAGTTAAGATTCCGGTAGTTTACCGAATTCCTATGCACTATTTCTGTTATGTGAGCCCGCTTAGCTCAGAGGTTAGAGCATCGCATTTGTAATGCGATGGTCATCGGTTCGATTCCGATAGCCGGCTTTTCTCTATTTGTCCGATTTTTTCCATGATTGATAATGTCTCCTTGAGATCAAGGAATATTGAAAAGACTCCTCCCTTTTTTCTTTTACAAATGTCGGGTCACCGATCTATTATGTCGTGGGAACTTACAACTATGAATAAAAAACTGATTGGAGCAGTGAAATCTCTACAGAACAAATCAAGAAAAGGATCCTTAACTTCCTATATATACAAAATAATCCGGATATTGATACAATTCATCATTCTTCTTTGTAGTACTTCAGTAGATTTATCTTCGTTTATCGTTTAGTTCAGTCTGACTTAGGTTTATTCTGTAAAATGAAATTTCAATAAAATAAATAAAAAAAGGGGGGGGAGTCTTTATGTCTCGTTACCGAGGGCCTCGTTTCAAAAAAATACGCCGTCTGGGAGCTTTACCGGGACTAACTAGTAAAAGACCTAGACCGGGAAGTGATCTTAGAAACCAATCGCGTTCCGGGAAAAGATCTCAATATCGTATTCGTCTAGAAGAAAAACAAAAATTGCGTTTTCATTATGGTCTGACAGAGCGACAATTGCTTAGATATGTTCGTATAGCTGGAAAAGCCAAAGGGTCAACAGGGCAGGTTTTACTACAACTACTTGAGATGCGTTTGGATAACATCCTTTTTCGATTGGGTATGGCTTCGACCATTCCTGGAGCCAGGCAATTAGTTAACCATAGACATATTTTAGTTAATGGTCGTATAGTAGATATCCCAAGTTATCGCTGCAAACCCCGAGATATTATTACTACGAGAGATGAACAAAGATCCAGAGCTTTGATTCAAAATTATATTGATTCATCCCCCCACGAGGAATTGGCAAAACATTTGACTTTTCACTCATCCCAATATAAAGGATTAGTAAATCAAATAATAGATAGTAAATGGATCGGTTTGAAAATCAATGAGTTGCTAGTCGTAGAATATTATTCTCGTCAGACTTGAACCTAACTAAAATAACAAAGCTTCGGACAATTTTGCCCCCCCTTTTTCGCCAAAGTCAAGTAAATAAGGGGTTTGATCCGGATTTTTCTCCCACTCACGTATCACAAATGGATCAGCAGTGAGATTTTCATTCTTTTCCACTCTTTCCGGTATTTTCCATACCACAGTAATTAGGAAGAATCTCTATCAAATAAGGGTCTTACTGTTGGAATAATGGTATCAATTGTTATTTGATACATTGCGGTTGGTAACGTTGGTGAATTAGGTGAAGGTACGGAAAGAGAGGGATTCGAACCCTCGGTAAAC